AAATAAAGATATGCACTAACTTATTTAATAATTTGATATTAGTATTTATTCTGAGGCTTTTCAAAATCGTTCAAATATTCAAAAAAAGAAGTTACAATTGGTCAAATGATATGACCAAGTTACATATAAAAAACGAATACTATAATAGGAAAATGCAAATATAAATTATTATTACGATAATTTATATTCATAGAGCAAGGATAAAAAATTACGCAAAAAAGGGTACTTGATGTTAATATGAATTATAGGATTAACTAAGGTCATCGGTCTAATGAAATAATAAATCTTCATTTTAGTTTGTTTATTTCAACTCATTAACTAATTCATTATGGGATTGATTGTTTTCCATTTCAATCAAAAGGATTTATTAGTAAACGTTAGAATATTATAGATCTAAAATGATATTTTTTTATTTTATCGGGAAATGATAAAACATGACTGAGATATTTTTTTATCAAACCACGTATCCTTTGATTTATTGATAGTCTCATTCGAATTTAACAATTTTTTTTAGGTGTATTCTTTCCTCGAGTTTGACTAAAAAAAGGCTCAAGTTTTTTATTAGGCAAAAGTTTACAATCCTTTTAGGTATTTTATTACATGTAAATAAAGTTATAGAATGATGAAAATCAAGGTCTTTTAGGTTCTTTATTTATTTATTTTATTAAGTTTTATTTATATGACATAACGTATTCTAAAGATAGAAATTTGAGAGATAAAGAACGAGAACTAAGAGTTCCAATCCAAAGATTTTTGGTTTTACGAATATTGTATTGTCTGGAATCAAAATTTTATTATTTCGAGTAATTTTTGATACAATTTGCAGAGATCTTTCACATATCTATATTTATTTTTTATGAAGAGAATATTATTTAGAGAAAAAATAGATAATGAATAAGAAATAATAATTCGTTTTGAACAATAGATGTCTTTCACATCCAACTATAACAATGAGTAACTTCTTCATTTTTAAATGGCAGTTCCAAAAAAACGTACTTCTATATCAAAAAAGCGTATTCGTAAAAATATTTGGAAAAGGAAAGGATATTGGGCGGCGTTAAAAGCTTTGTCATTAGGGAAATCTCTTTCTACCGGGAATTCAAAAAGTTTTTTTGTACGACAAACAAATAAGTCCTAAAATATTGGAATAATCGGAATGGATTTTACTCGAAAAATTGGCTCAGGAATTTGTTAATATAAAATTCACAATTGGCAGTCCCTATTCTAATCAATATGAAATAGACCAGGTTTCAATCTTAATCTTCTAAGATGTGTAAAAGAATAATTCTTCTGTTTTCTCAATTCTAAAAAAAAAAGAATACAGAAAAAAATATAAGATTTTTTATTTATTTTTCGTATATTTTCACTAACATTGTGGTGGTGGGGAGTCTTTTTTTCCCCATCGACCTTTACAATAATGAAAAATTTTTCTCTTTCTCGAGAAGGGCAGCATAGAATATTTTTCGTTAAAATTAATGAATTGTTGAAACTAATTGATTCCATGTTAAAAAATTTTTATTTTTGATAACTTTCTGACTTCTTAATTTATCGGAATTACTATATGGATTTCCGATATATCTCCAATTTTCAGCCCACTCAATAAAAGAACTTAATTGTTGATATATTATGTACAAATAAGGTGTCAATTTGGAGTAATCCAAAATATGGCTATTTTGAATTCATTGAGAAAATTTATTTTTTGTTTCAAATTTATGAAATCAGATAACCGAGAAATAATTAAGTATCAATATGAAAACATTTTTTTTTTTTTTTATTCTATGGAGATAATTCTCTAGTTGCAAAAGTTGGATTTTAGACTAGGATAAACTACGTCAAAGCCCTAAGATAAATAAACCGGACACCCTAAGAAACTAATGAACCTTGAAATTTACTTTTGAACTCATTTTTTTTATCAATTTTAATCTTTACTAAAAAAACTTATTTGATTGAATTGACTTGTTCAATCTCGACGATTGAATATAAATAGGCTATTATGAGTTCGAGCAAGCCGCTATGGTGAAATCGGTAGACACGCTGCTCTTAGGAAGCAGTGCTAGAGCATCTCGGTTCGAGTCCGAGTGGCGGCATGCCATCTTATAAAAGAGATCCAATAGATCCTATAATATAATAAAAAAATAGATCCAATAGATCCTATAATAAAAATAAATTAAATTCCCAATTTATATTTCTTAATTAATCTAGGGAATTCCCTCCCTTTTTTTCATTTTTATGATATTTTCAACTTTAGAGCATATATTAACTCATATTTCCTTTTCGATTGTTTCAATTGTAATTACAATTCATTTGATAACCTTATTGGGCAATGAAATCATAAAACCATATGATTCGTCAGAAAAGGGGATGATAGCTACTTTTTTATGTCTAACAGGATTATTAATCACTCGTTGGATTTATTCGGGCCATTTCCCACTAAGTGATTTATATGAATCATTAATCTTTCTTTCATGGAGTTTCTCCCTTATTCATATAGTCCCTTATT